AATATGAAATTCAGACTCATGTAACAAGCCAAGGTCCTGAAAGAATCACTAAGGAGATCCCGCATTTAGAGGCTCATTTACTCCGAAATTTAGACAGAAATGGGATTGTGATGCTGGGATCTTGGATAGAAACAGGTGATATCTTAGTAGGTAAATTAACACCTCAGACAGCGAGCGAATCGTCATATGCCCCGGAGGATAGATTATTACGAGCTATACTTGGCATTCAGGTATCCACTTCAAAAGAAACTTCTCTAAGACTACCTATAGGGGGAAGGGGTCGAGTTATTGATGTGAGATGGATCCATAGAAAGGGGGTTTCCAATTTTAATCCAGAAAGGATTCGTGTATATATTTCACAGAAACGTGAAATAAAAGTAGGTGATAAAGTAGCTGGAAGGCATGGGAATAAGGGTATAATTTCTAAGATTTTGTCTATACAAGATATGCCCTATTTGCAAGATGGAACGCCTGTGGATATGGTATTCAACCCATTAGGAGTCCCCTCACGAATGAATGTGGGACAGATATTTGAATGTTCGCTCGGGTTAGCGGGGGATCTGCTAAAGAAACATTATAGAATAGGACCCTTTGATGAGAGATATGAGCAAGAGGCCTCAAGAAAACTAGTGTTTTCTGAATTATATGAAGCCAGTAAGCAAACAAAGAATCCATGGGTATTTGAACCCGAATATCCGGGAAAAAGCAGAATATTTGATGGAAGAACAGGAGATCTCTTTGAACAACCTGTTCTAATAGGAAAGTCCTATATCCTAAAATTAATTCATCAAGTTGATGATAAAATCCATGGGCGTTCCAGTGGGCATTACGCACTTGTTACACAACAACCCCTTAGAGGGAGGGCCAAACAAGGGGGACAAAGAGTAGGAGAAATGGAAGTTTGGGCTCTAGAGGGATTTGGTGTTGCTCATATTTTACAAGAGATGCTTACTTATAAATCTGATCATATTAGAGCTCGTCAAGAAGTACTTGGTGCTACGATTATTGGAGCAACAGTACCTAACCCAGAAGGTGCTCCAGAATCTTTTCGATTGCTCGTTCGAGAACTACGATCTTTGTCCCTGGAACTGAATCATTTCCTTGTATCTGAAAAGAACTTCCAGATGAATAGGAAGGAAGCTTGATCTCAGTGAATCAGAATTTCTATTCTATGATCGACCAGTATAAACATCAACAACTTCGAATTGGACCAGTTTCCCCTCAACAAATCAAGGCTTGGGCAAAAAGAATTCTACCCAATGGAGAGATAGTTGGAGAGGTGACAAAACCCTATACTTTTCATTATAAAACTAATAAACCGGAGAAAGATGGATTGTTTTGTGAAAGAATTTCTGGACCCATAAAAAGTGGGATTTGTGCTTGTGGAAATTACCGAGGGATTGGGGCTGAAAAAGAAGACCCGAAATCTTGTGAAGAATGCGGGGTGGAATTTGTTGATTCTCGGATACGAAGGTACCAAATGGGATACATCAAACTGACATGTCCAGTGACTCATGTGTGGTATTTGAAACGTCTTCCTAGTTATATTGCGAATCTTTTAGATAAGCCCCTTAGGGAATTAGAGGGCCTAGTATATTGCGATGTGTGATTTGATCGAAAATTTCATTTGACAGATTTGAACTGAGAAACTGTCATCCCATTGAATCTGATTGGGATGCCCCCGGCTCTGACATGTATCTTGGGAGGAGGAACATGAAGCTCAGAATTATGGGTGCATTCAAGACTTCAAAATGGAAGAAAAGGGGAATTGATCCATGGTCGATTCCGTAACAGATAATATAGGAATAGTTAGTTATACCTCGTGAAAAAATATTTTCTGTGGAATTATACATTCCATTTCTTTGAGAAAGAAATTCTGTTCAGGCAAGCGCAAGCGAATATGGCATGGTTACAGGAGCCTATCTATCGCATATATGCTTCAAGGGATATCATGGCACATAACCATCGAGGTGAGTAGAGACCTAAAAAAGATCGAATGGAACAATACAATATATAGACAAATAAATCCTTTACGAGTCCCAAAATATTCCTTTCAGGGGATTCATCATTTGAGGGGAAGTAGACTACTCAAGAATTTCACATTTCCTTTTTTTCGTAAACATAAATAAACATAAAAGAAAGTAAAAAGGTTAGAGTGAAAATCAAAAAGAAAATAAGATAAGAATGAATCAATGAAAGGCTGGTCCTTACTGGGAACTTGAGTAAAGAGTAGCTTTTTGTAGGGTTTTCTCGAACAAAGTTTAAAAAGAAGAAGAACCCCTTTCTTTATTTGGTGTAACTACTTGAGCCGGATGAGAGGAAACCTTCACGTCCGATTGTGAGGGGGGGAATCCAATACTATAGGAACCTATCTCGATTTTTCTTTTGCTAGGTCCATAGCTAAAAAACCTACTTTCTTACGATTACGAGGTTCATTCGAATATGAAATACAATCCTGGAAATACAGCATCCCACTCTTTTTTACTACTCAAGGTTTCGA